CGATTTGATAATAATGCAAGGATTACCAGTAATCCGCCTTGCTCTCACTAAAGTGATATCCATGTAGATATCAATATATCACTTGTGACTTTCTTTGTTACAAAACACAAATTTTAATTTCAAACTGAAATGATTAAAATGAAATCATAAGAAGGAATATGTAAGCTACCTACTTGATTTCCAGGGGATTGTAGTTCAATTGGTCAGAGCACCGCCCTGTCAAGGCGGAAGCTGCGGGTTCGAGCCCCGTCAGTCCCGGCAAATTAAAAATAAAAAAAAAAGACATCAACTCCCCTTTTTGTTTCTGGGCAAGGGGATCAAAATGGTTTCATTTATCTTTTGTTTTATTTTTTTCATCAAGCAAAAGAAAGGGGTATCTCCATTATTTTAACTAGCACCAATTGATGGTAGAGAGACATATGTAACTTAGGAAAATTATTGAGAGCATTCAATACTTCAATAAAGAGATACTGTACAGGGGTTTCTTCTTTTTATCAATTGATTTCCCATTAACTGTGTAGGAAAATGGAATAGGATAGTGTATAATACGTTTGCCAAGAGTACCTATGTATACTTTTCTTTCTATGAAGTAAAGGAATTGAAAATAGTTCGAATCCAACCAAGGAAAGAGGATATTAAAAAAATAACGATAAAATTAGTTTTCCCTAATGAATATGCTCTTTTTAAAGATTAGAGTCGATGTCGAAGAAAAAACTCGTAAGAAAATTTAATTTTAATTCTTAATATAGTTAATTATATAGTTAATTTTTTGGAATATTTTAGTTTTTTTTACTGGGACCCGTCTTTATCACATTTCCCTTATTTGTTTTCCAAAAAGACGATATACCTTTAAAAAATTTTGAAAATTTAAAATTGAACTTCGTACTGGTTTTCTCTATTTGATTTATATTGTTTATTTAAGGTTCTTTATAAATTCTTTTTGTAAACAATCGAAGTATAAAGGTTTTTTATGATACTTCAGCAGATGATTGTACAAGGAAAGTAAAGTACTAGGTTGTAGAAAAGAAAGCGGTAAAAAAGAATCATAAATAAATATTTTTTGATTGGATCAGGAATCTCATTATGTATTCGGTGTGGATAAAAGATCTTCCTATGTTATACTATTAAATTCTTGACGATGAGTCAATTTCATAGCCCCGATATTGTTATTCATGATATTTCTTTCATTCGATATCATATAAATATAATTCATCTGAGTGAGTTTACAAGCGAAAGATTTCTCATCTCTATGGGATTAAATCCCGAGATATTAAAAAAAAAAAAAAAAAAAACGATTAAATTATGGAAGTCAATATTCTTGCATTTATTGCTACTGCACTCTTCATTCTCATTCCTACTGCCTTTTTGCTTATAATTTACGTAAAAACGGTTAGTCAAAATGATTAATTTGAATACAATTTTATTATCAACGAAAAAAAAGTATTTTAATTTCTCGTCTTAAATGAAAGGAATGCATTAGCATTAGACTCAGTAGTAGTATCCTAAGGGGCCCGCTAGTATGGTATAAAGAGATCTCTTTATACCATACTAGCCATTATGGTTATTGTAATGTATAAAGATACAAGGGAAATATATTAATATAAAGGAATCCACCTATATTTCTTTTTTCTTTATATCAATATAAATTAAATAGAATATGAAATGTATGTACATACTTTCTAAATTTCATTTGTTTGTTTGAGCCATTTAATAAAGCTAATCCTAATTCGATGGAAACTTCTTCAGATTTCGAAAAGGGGTTACCCCATGAATGGTTAACCGTGTAAACCCTGGTATAAAAATAGAAAATGAGTCAATAAAACAAAACATAAATACAATTCTAAAAAAAATAAAAAAAAAAAAAAACTGCCGAACGGTCTAGAAAACTAAAACAATTGATACAGGTTGATAGAGTTTGATTATTACCGCAATTAGGAGTACTTCTAGAGTCCACTTCTTCCCCACACTACGAGAGAGAGGGAAAATGTAAAAACTACCATTAAAGCAGCCCACGCGAGACTTACTATATCCATGTGAATTCTGTCCCCTATTTCTATTAATATGAAGAAACTATTCCATTATTGTTCACTAATAATAGTGAAATCACTGGTACAGAGTCAAAAAAAGGGAGAGGTATTTGGTCACCATTGATAAACTACTCCAAAACTCCACTTAGCTTATAACGAGTTATTCTTATTATAGAATTTCTAGTAGAATCGACAAGATGTAAACACAAGTAAACAGACACTTTTTGAAGTATCCAAGGAATCTGACTCACATGTAGAAAGAATAAGACTTTTTCTTTATTTTATCATTTTTTTTTTTAAGTAAAATGAAAGGCAATTCTTCATCTAATCTAATATTGATTGAATGTCTGAGCATTCCTAGACTTTCATGAGTCTGTATCCAAAGTCTCGTAGGTCCTTTCCAAAACTATTCATTTAATTTCCCCTCTGTCTATCCAATCTAATTGAAGACTGAGTAAGTGGAACTAAATTAGTAGTGGAAAGTAAAGATTTACGGATTTCCCTCCACTACTTTAAGTTTTCCTTGAATCTGATAGGCAAAACTTTTGGTTAGAGAATAGAACCTCGAGAGCCAGGGGCTTAGAATCACGATAAAGAAAGTATCAAGAGTCTTTTCCTACGTTTGTTATAATAGGGGATTTCAAGTCTGTTGTTGAGGCGGCACCCGGATTTGAACTGGGGAAAAAGGATTTGCAGTCCCCCGCCTTACCACTCGGCCATGCCGCCAAAACGATAGAAACGAGATTCAAATTTTATTTTTTTTTTTCAACTCCGAAAAAAATATATAGATTTTAAGTCACAAAATATAGAATCCAGTACAAATCAGAACCATTAACTATTGACTGTAAATTCATGACCTTTTTTTAATTAAAATCTACATTTTTTATTTCTAATACTAAAATAAAATCATTAGAAATGTATTTATTACTAATCTATATTGAATCTATATTGAATTTTTTTCAATTAAAAAGAAAAAAAATCTTCTTCAATTTCAATTCTAACAGTAATGATGAGTATATGTAAACTCCAGAATCAGAACATACGTTACGTTGTGTTATAGAGCTATAGCTATATAATGGGGTATTTTATCTCTCTAAGGATGCTTTTAAGGAGTAATTCTCAATAAATTTTTGTATTTCAATTTTTCATTGAATACTTTGAAGAGAAAGTTTAATCTTTGATAGAGCACAGCATGTGCTGTCCCAAATATAACTGTAACCCAATAAAAGAATAAAAAGAGACGTATATATCTTATCTGTGCTTTCTTTTTTTTTTATAATAAAAAAATTTAATAACTTAAAAAAAGCCCGTTTTCTTACCTACTTAAATTCAATGATATTCTATTCAAAATAGGTAAAACTCTTTTCTGCAAATATTTTTATGAACAATTAAAGACAAACACATGAAAAAGTAAAGTGGTAAAAAAAGTTTTCTATTTATTATATGTTTATTTGCTCGAACAGATACAATCATGAATACATTTTTGTAATGGTATGCAATCAATTGGAATATGTAATATCATAGGTGAAAATGAAATTACTTTTTTTCTAATCTTTACAAAACTCCATAAGTTCCAGTGGTTTTTCTCAATTCTGTTCCATTTGGATCTCTTTATTAGAAAAAAATTCCAATTGAATCTAGTCTCCGTTCATACGTATTTCATACATTCCATATATCTTTGAGTTGGATAAAATTTCATGTGATTCAGTAAACAGAATAGAAATTCCATTATTGCTAGATCGAATTCTATGGATATGATTCGGTGAATAATGAGAGATGGGATGGAATTTTTTTCAATAAAGGGATAAATGGGAAATTCAAAAAAGATGCTCGGGGATGGAAAAGAGGGAACATCTACAATACCCGGATTAAATCAGATACAATTTGAAGGGTTTTATCGGTTTATTGATCAGGGGTTAATAGAAGAACTTTATAAATTTCCAAAAATTGAAGATATAGATCACGAAATTGAATTTCAATTATTTGTGGAAACATATCAATTGGTAGAACCTCTGATAAAAGAACGAGATGCTGTCTATGAATCACTTACATATTCTTCTGAATTATATGTATCCGCGGGATTAATTTGGAAAACCAGTAGGAATATGCAAGAACAAAGAATTTTTATTGGAAACATTCCTTTAATGAATTCCCTTGGAACTTTTATAGTAAACGGAATATACAGAATTGTGATCAATCAAATATTGCAAAGTCCTGGTATCTATTACCAGTCAGAATTGGATCATAACGGGATTTCGGTCTATACCGGCACCATAATATCAGATTGGGGAGGCAGGTTAGAATTAGAGATTGATAAAAAAGCAAGAATATGGGCTCGTGTGAGCAGGAAACAGAAAATATCTATTCTAGTTCTATCATCAGCTATGGGTTCGAATCTAAGAGAAATTTTAGAGAATGTTTGCTACCCTGAAATTTTATTATCTTTCTTGACCGATAAGGAGAAAAAAAAAATAGGGTCAAAAGAAAATGCTATTTTGGAGTTTTATCAACAATTTTCTTGTGTAGGTGGGGATCCAATATTTTCTGAATCCTTATGTACGGAATTACAAAAAAAATTCTTTCACCAAAGGTGTGAATTAGGAAGGATTGGTCGCCGAAATATTAACTGGAGACTTAATCTTAATATACCTCAGAACAATATATTTTTGTTACCACGAGATATATTAGCAGCTGCCGATCATTTGATTGGGATGAAATTTGGCATGGGTACACTTGATGATATGAATCATTTGAAAAATAAACGTATTCGCTCTGTAGCGGATCTTTTACAAGACCAGCTCGGCTTGGCTCTGGCTCGGTTAGAAAATGTAGTTAAGGGAACTATAGGCGGAGCAATTAGGCATAAATTGATACCTACTCCTCAGAATTTGGTAACTTCAACTCCGTTAACAACTACTTATGAATCCTTTTTCGGATTACACCCATTATCTCAAGTTTTGGATCGAACTAATCCATTGACACAAATCGTTCATGGGAGAAAGTTGAGCTATTTGGGCCCCGGCGGGTTAACAGGGCGAACTGCTAATTTTCGGATACGAGATATCCATCCTAGTCACTATGGGCGTATTTGCCCCATTGACACGTCTGAAGGAATCAATGTTGGCCTTATTGGATCTTTATCAATTCATGCTAGGATTGGTGATTGGGGGTCGTTAGAAAGTCCATTTTATGAACTCTTTGAGAAATCAAAGCGGATACGGATGCTTTTTTTATCACCAAGTCAAGATGAATATTATATGATAGCGACAGGAAATTCTTTGGCTCTTAATCGGGGCATTCAAGAAGAACAGGCTGTTCCAGCTCGATACCGCCAAGAATTTTTGACTATCGCATGGGAAGAGGTTCATCTTCGAAGCATTTTTCCTTTCCAATATTTTTCCATTGGAGCTTCCTTAATTCCTTTTATCGAACATAATGATGCGAATCGAGCTTTAATGAGTTCTAATATGCAACGTCAAGCAGTTCCACTTTCTCGGTCCGAAAAGTGCATTGTTGGAACTGGATTGGAACGCCAAGTGGCTTTAGATTCAGGGGTTCCCGCTATAGCCGAACACGAGGGAAAAATCCTTTATACTGACACCGAGAAGATAATTTTATCGGGCAATGGGGATACTCTAAGCATTCCATTAATTATGTATCAACGCTCAAACAAAAATACTTGTATGCATCAAAAACCTCAGGTTCGGCGGGGTAAATGCATTAAAAAGGGACAAATTTTAGCGGATGGTGCTGCTACAGTTGGTGGGGAGCTCGCTTTGGGGAAAAATATATTAGTGGCTTATATGCCATGGGAAGGATACAATTTTGAAGATGCGGTACTCATTAGTGAGTGTCTAGTATATGGTGATATTTATACTTCTTTCCACATACGTAAATATGAAATTCAGACGCATGTGACAACCCAAGGTCCTGAAAGGATCACTAAAGAAATACCGCATCTAGAAGGCCGTTTACTCCGAAATTTAGACAAAAATGGAATTGTGATGCTAGGATCGTGGGTTGAAACGGGTGATATTTTAGTAGGTAAATTAACGCCTCAGGTGGCGAAAGAATCCTCGTATGCTCCGGAAGATAGATTATTACGGGCCATACTTGGCATTCAGGTATCGACTTCAAAAGAAACTTGTTTAAAATTGCCTATAGGTGGTAGAGGTCGAGTTATTGATGTTAGATGGGTTCAGAAAAAGGGGGGTTCAAGTTATAACCCAGAAATAATTCGTGTATATATTTCACAGAAACGTGAAATCAAAGTAGGTGATAAAGTAGCTGGAAGACATGGAAATAAAGGTATCATTTCAAAAATTTTGCCTAGACAGGATATGCCTTATTTGCAAGACGGGAGACCCGTGGATATGGTCTTCAACCCATTAGGAGTACCCTCACGCATGAATGTAGGACAGATATTTGAATGCTCGCTTGGATTAGCGGGAAGTCTGCTAGATAGACATTATCGAATAGCCCCTTTTGATGAGAGATATGAACAAGAGGCTTCGAGAAAACTAGTGTTTTCTGAATTATATGAAGCCAGTAAGCAGACAGTGAATCCATGGGTATTTGAACCCGAGTATCCAGGAAAAAGCCGAATTTTTGATGGAAGAACAGGAGATCCTTTTGAACAGCCTGTGATAATAGGAAAGCCCTATATCTTGAAATTAATTCATCAGGTTGATGATAAAATACACGGGCGTTCTAGTGGACATTATGCACTTGTTACACAACAACCCCTTAGAGGCCGTTCCAAGCAGGGGGGACAACGGGTAGGCGAAATGGAGGTTTGGGCTCTAGAGGGGTTTGGTGTTGCTCATATTTTACAAGAGATGCTTACTTATAAATCTGATCATATTAGAGCTCGCCAAGAAGTACTTGGTACCACTATCATTGGAGGAACAATACCTAAACCAGAAGATGCTCCAGAATCGTTTCGATTACTTGTTCGAGAACTACGATCTTTGGCTTTGGAACTGAATCATTTCCTTGTATCTGAGAATAATTTCCAGATTAATAGGAAGGAAGTTTAATCGGAATGAATCACAAAATTTCTTATATGATCGATCGGTATAAACATCAACAACTCCGAATTGGGTTAGTTTCTCCTCAGCAAATAAGTGCTTGGGCCACTAAAATAATACCTAATGGAGAGATAGTTGGAGAGGTGACAAAACCCTATACTTTTCATTACAAAACCAATAAACCGGAAAAGGGTGGATTATTTTGTGAAAGGATTTTTGGGCCGATAAAGAGTGGAATTTGCGCTTGTGGAAATTATCGAGTGATCGGAGATGAAAAAGAAGACCCGAAATTTTGTGAACAATGTGGAGTTGAATTTGTGGATTCTCGGATACGAAGATATCAAATGGGATACATAAAACTGACATGTCCTGTAACTCATGTATGGTATTTGAAACGTCTTCCTAGTTATATTGCGAATCTTTTAGATAAACCGCTTAAAGAA